GCTTTTAAAGGAAAAGAGCCATCCACTGGTCTTAGGAGCCAGCATCTCTTGGTGCAAGTCCAAGTAAAAGCTTAAGCCCTGATAGCTTAAACTAAAGCACCGGTCTTGTAAGCCGGAGACTGCAGCCTAAACCCTGCTCAGGGCTTCAAGGCAAAAGGAATTTAACCTTTACTACCGGCCCCCAAAGCCGGCATTCTATTTAAATTATGCCCTGTACTCTTATAGCTTAATCCCAAAGTATAGCGCTGAAAACGCTAAGATGAACCCTAAAAAGTTCTAAGGGTACAAAGGTTTGGTCCTAGCCTTACTATCATCTGTTTCTCATTTTACACATGCAAGTCTCAGCACCCCAGTGAGAACGCCCTTTTAACCTACACCAGGAGAAGGAGCTGGCATCAGGCACAATCCCTGCCCATAACACCTAGTCTCACCACACCCCCAAGGGTAATCAGCAGTGATAAATCTTAAATATAAGCGACAGCTTGATTTAGTTAGAGAAAAGAGGGCCGGCTAACCCGGTGCCAGCCGCCGCGGCTACACCGTGGGGCCCGAGCTGATAGTCACCGGCGTTAAGCGTGATTAAAGTCCTCAACAATTAGAGTTAAATTAATATTTAGTAGTGATAAGCTTGTTATTAAGAAAACCATAAACGAAAGTTACCCTAATTACACTTGAATCCACGACAACTGGGAAGACAAACTGGGATTAGATACCCCACTATGCCCAGTCGTAAACAATTAAATTACACCATCCAACGCCAGGGAACTACGAGCAATGCTTAAAACCCAAAGGACTTGACGGTGTCCCACCCACCTAGAGGAGCCTGTTCTATAATCGATGATCCCCGCTACACCTAACCATTCCTCGCCTTTCAGTCTGTATACCTCCGTCGAAAGCCTACCATGTGAACGCTTATAGTAGGCCCAATGATTCCCATCAACACGTCAGGTCAAGGTGCAGCTCACGGAACGGAAAGCAATGGGCTACAATTTCTAATTTAGAACATACGAAAGACTGTGTGAAATCCTAGTCATGAAGGTGGATTTAGTAGTAAAAGGAAAATAGAGTGTTCCTTTTAACCCGGCTCTGGGACGCGTACACACCGCCCGTCACCCTCTTCGATATTACCCCACTCAGATCTTTAACCCATCATCTACTTATAGAAGAGGTAAGTCGTAACATGGTAAGTGTACTGGAAAGTGCACTTGGCTTACAACAAAATGTAGCTTAATAAAAGCTCTCCGCTTACACCGGATAGATATCTGTTTAACCCAGATCATTTTGAGCCTGAAATCTAGCCTTAATTTTTACCCGCATGACCTCTCAATCCTACTGCTTACAAACAAAACATTTTAACATTTTAGTACAGGCGATCAAAAAATTTCTAAGCGCTTCAGATGTAGTACCGCAAGGGAACGATGAAATAAAAATGAAATAGTTTTAAAGCCAAAAACAGCAGAGATTAACTCTCGTACCTTTTGCATCATGGTCTAGCTAGTCCCCCCAAGCAAAACGAAACTTTTAGTTTGTCACCCCGAAACTAAGCGAGCTACTTCAAAACAGCCCAAGGGGCCAACCCGTCTCTGTTGCAAAAGAGTGGGAAGATTTTTAAGTAGAGGTGAAAAGCCTACCGAGCTTAGAGATAGCTGGTTGTTCAGGAAAAGAGTTTTAGCTCTACCTTAAATTTTATATGTGACTTAAACATAGCCCTAAATTTAAGAGCTATTCAAATAAGGCACAGCTTATTTGAAACAGGGTACAACCTCTAACACCGGGTAAAAGTGGGAGACCCTAACAAAGTGGGCCTAAAAGCAGCCACCTTCTAAAAAGCGTTAAAGCTTAACCATTATATCTCCCCCAATTTCTACATACCTATTTAACCCTTCACTACTACTGAACTATTTTATATTTTTATAAAAGCAATTATGCTAGAACTAGTAACAAGAAAATGCCTTTCTCCAAAATGTAAGCATAAACCAAAATGGACTTACCATTGGTAATTAACGTAAATGTTTTATTATAGTAACATTTAACCTAGAAAACCCTATAAGCACCCACGTTAACCTTACACTAGCATATTACAGGAAAGATTAAAAGAGAAAGAAGGAACTCGGCAAACCTTAGCCCCGCCTGTTTACCAAAAACATCGCCTCTTGATTAAATATAAGAGGTCCAGCCTGCCCAGTGACAAAGTTTAACGGCCGCGGTACCCTAACCGTGCGAAGGTAGCATAATCACTTGTTCTTTAAATAGGGACTCGTATCAACGGCATCACGAGGGCTATACTGTCTCCTTTCTCCAATCAGTGAAACTGATCTTCCCGTGAAGAAGCGGGAATCATTATATAAGACGAGAAGACCCCATGGAGCTTTAAACTCAATATATATTTCTACGCACTTATATCACTATAGCCTAAGAAAATTATATATTAGTTTTAGGTTGGGGGGACCGCGGAGAAAAAATTAACCTCCACGACAAATAGGCCAACGCCTTTATCTATGAACCACAATTCTAAGAATCAATAAACTGATGTTTAATGATCCAATTTTTTGATCAACGAACCAAGTTACCCTGGGGATAACAGCGCAATCTACTTCAAGAGCTCCTATCGACAAGTGGGTTTACGACCTCGATGTTGGATCAGGGTATCCTAGTGGTGCAGCCGCTACTAAAGGTTCGTTTGTTCAACGATTAAAACCCTACGTGATCTGAGTTCAGACCGGAGCAATCCAGGTCGGTTTCTATCTATAAAGTGTTTTCCCTAGTACGAAAGGATCGGGACAACATGGCCAATGCAAAAACAAGCCATTCTCTTCACTAATGAATATATCTTAATTAGTCTAGACCTAATACTGCACCGCAGATCAAGGTAGTTAGCGTGGCAGAGCTCGGTTATGCAAAAGATCTAAGCCCTTTCAACCGGGGGTTCAAATCCCTCCACTAACTTATGAAATTTCTTTTAATGTACCTTCTCCCCCTTCTTTATATTGCTCCAATTCTCCTAGCCGTCGCATTTTTAACCCTCATTGAACGAAAAGTCCTAGGTTATATGCAGCATCGTAAAGGCCCGAATGTAGTCGGACCCTATGGACTTCTTCAACCCATTGCCGACGGACTCAAACTATTTATTAAAGAGCCAATTCGCCCATCAACATCCTCTCAAATTCTATTTATCCTTGCCCCAACCCTCGCCCTGACCCTCGCTATAATTATATGAACCCCATTTCCCCTTCCCGTTCCATATTCAGATCTCAACCTCAGTATTTTATTTATTCTCGCCATCTCCAGCTTAACCGTGTACACAATTCTAGGCTCAGGCTGAGCCTCCAATTCTAAATATGCCTTAATTGGGGCCCTCCGAGCTGTCGCCCAAACTATCTCTTATGAAGTCACATTGGCCCTAATTATTCTGTGTGCTATTTTCCTGGCAGGGGGGTTTTCTCTCTCCGCCTTTAATACTTTACAACAATATATGTGATTGATCTTCCCCCTTTGACCACTAGCATTTATATGATTTGTCTCCACCCTAGCTGAAACCAACCGAGCCCCTTTTGACCTGACAGAAGGTGAGTCTGAACTAGTATCTGGCTTCAATGTTGAGTACGCAGGCGGACCATTTGCCTTATTTTTCCTAGCAGAGTATGCTAATATTCTTATAATAAACACACTATCCACCATTATTTTTCTTGGATCTTGCCTAACATCACTGACACTCTCAACAGCCTTTCTTATGACTAAAGCCTCTATCCTTTCCCTCTGTTTTCTTTGGGTCCGAGCCTCTTACCCACGGTTCCGCTATGATCAACTTATGCACCTTGTATGAAAAAACTTTCTCCCCCTCACACTAGCCCTAATTATCTTCCACATTTCTATGCCTGTCTCCCTCCTATTTACTCCCCCCCTGCCCTGGAAGTGTGCCTGAAAGCTAAGGACCTCCTTGATAGGGAGGCTAATAGGGGTTCAAACCCCCTCACTTCCTCTAAAGAAATAGGAGTCGAACCTATACCTAAGAGATCAAAACCCTTTGTACTTCCTTTATACTACTCCTTAGTAAAGTCAGCTAAATAAGCTTTCGGGCCCATACCCCAACAATGTTGGTTAAAATCCTTCCTTTACTAATTAACCCCCTTGCCTTAACAATTTTTTTACTAAGCCTCGCCATCGGAACTACCATTACCCTCTCGAGTTATCACTGACTCCTTGCCTGAGTGGGCCTAGAAATCAATACCCTCGCTATTATTCCCCTCATAACAAAAACCCCCCACCCACGAGCCATCGAAGCTGCTACAAAATATTTCCTCACACAAGCTGCTGCTTCCGCCTTAGTTTTATTTTCTAGCCTCATTAATGCATGACAAACCGGAGAGTGAAACATTGACTCTATTTCTGATCTACCAATGAATGCTCTCTCCATCGCCCTCATGATAAAACTTGGACTTGCCCCCCTACACTTCTGAATGCCCGAAGTCTTACAAGGCATCTCACTATCTACAGGACTAATTTTATCAACCTGACAAAAAATTGCCCCAATAACACTTCTTCTCCAAACTTCTCATCTAATTAATTTAGACCTAGCAATTATTTTAGGCCTCACCTCTATTCTTATCGGGGGGTGAGGGGGGATTGGTCAGACTCAATTACGCAAAATTATAGCATTTTCCTCAATTGGCCACCTAGGGTGAATAATTATTGCTCTAAAATTTAATCCGAGCCTGACCCTATTTAACTTTATCCTCTATATTGTTATAACGGCTTCTATATTCTTATCCCTAATAACCCTTTCCGCGACAAAAATGTCGGAGATCTCTACCTCATGATCAAAAACCCCAACCCTCACTGCCTCTACACTACTTATTCTCCTGTCCCTGGCAGGACTCCCACCATTAACAGGTTTTGCCCCCAAATTACTTATTACCCTAGAACTAGTAAAACAAAATGCTACCCTTCTTGCCGCCCTAATTATATTAGCCTCTTTACTAGCCCTATTCTTTTATCTCCGACTAACATATATTGTCTCTCTAACTCTTCCACCTAACACCCCCAATTCATTTTCCTTCTGACGAACATCAAACAAATCCCTCACAATTACCGCGATTATAAATACTCTAGCGCTTATTTTTCTTCCACTTACCACAACCCTCCTCATTTTTTTATAGAAACTTAGGCTAACAAAGACCAAAGGCCTTCAAAGCCTTAAGCGGAGGTTAAACCCCTTCAGTTTCTGTAGGACTTGCAGAATATTAATCTACATCTCCTGAATGCAACTCAGACCCTTTAATTAAGATAAAGCCCTCTAGAATGACGGGCCTCGATCCCGTAATATTTTAGTTAACAGCTAAACACTCTATCCAGCGAGCTTCATTCTACTTCTCCCGCTTCTTTAAACGGGAGAAGCCCCGGCAGGTATTATCCTGCGTTTTGCGGTTTGCAACCGCACGTGTTCACACTCCCGAGCCTGGTAAAGAGAGGGCTCAAACCTCTGTCTTCGGGGCTACAACCCGCCGCCTACTCGGCCACTTTACCTGTGATATTTACCCGCTGATTTTTTTCTACAAACCACAAAGACATCGGAACCCTTTACTTAATCTTTGGTGCATGAGCCGGAATGGTCGGTACAGCTCTCAGCCTGCTTATTCGAGCAGAACTTAGCCAACCTGGAACTCTCCTCGGTGATGACCAAATTTATAATGTAATTGTTACTGCTCATGCCTTCGTTATAATTTTCTTCATAGTTATGCCCATTCTAATCGGGGGCTTTGGAAATTGACTCGTACCACTCATGATTGGGGCCCCTGACATGGCCTTTCCCCGAATAAACAACATGAGTTTTTGACTCTTACCCCCCTCCTTCTTTCTTCTTCTAGCATCCTCCACGGTTGAAGCCGGGGCAGGCACAGGCTGAACTGTTTATCCTCCCCTGGCGGGAAACCTTGCCCATGCAGGACCCTCTGTAGACCTAGCCATCTTTTCTCTTCATTTGGCTGGGGTTTCGTCAATTTTGGGGGCCATCAACTTTATTACAACAATTATCAACATGAAGCCCACATCAATCACGCAATACCAAACACCCCTTTTTGTTTGATCTGTACTAATCACCGCTGTTCTACTTCTTCTTTCCCTCCCAGTTCTAGCAGCAGGTATCACAATATTGTTGACCGATCGAAACTTAAACACAACATTTTTTGATCCCGCAGGCGGAGGGGACCCCGTTCTTTACCAACACCTGTTTTGATTCTTCGGTCACCCAGAAGTATATATTCTTATTCTCCCAGGCTTCGGCATTATTTCCCATGTGGTTGCTTACTACTCTAACAAAAAAGAGCCCTTCGGATATATGGGCATAGTTTGAGCTATACTATCCATTGGCCTTTTAGGGTTTATTGTTTGGGCCCATCACATGTTTACCACAGATCTCAATGTTGACACGCGTGCCTACTTCACATCCGCTACAATAATTATTGCTATTCCAACCGGAGTTAAAGTATTTAGCTGACTAGCTACTATACATGGGGGAATTATTAAATGGGAGGCCCCGATACTATGAGCCCTTGGGTTTATTTTCCTATTTACGGTTGGAGGACTTACTGGAATTGTTTTGGCTAATTCTTCAATTGATATTGTACTTCATGATACTTATTATGTAGTAGCCCACTTTCATTATGTTTTATCAATAGGGGCAGTCTTTGCCATCATGGCTGGGTTTGTTCACTGATTTCCCCTCTTCACAGGTTTTACCCTCCATGAATTATGAACTAAGATTCACTTTGTAGTTATATTCACCGGGGTAAATTTAACCTTTTTTCCACAACATTTTCTTGGTTTAGCCGGAATACCTCGCCGCTATTCAGACTACCCTGATGCCTACACCCTATGAAATACAGTTTCATCCGTAGGCTCTCTAATTTCCCTAGTAGCCGTAGTAATAATGATATTTATTATTTGAGAGGCTTTCGCCGCTAAACGCCTCTTCTCCGGATCAGAGCTCACCTCAACTAATATTGAATGACTACTGGGCTTCCCACCACATTACCACACATTTGAAGAATCAACTTTCTCCATCAAATTAACACGAGAAAGGAGGGAATTGAACCCCCATACCCTGGTTTCAAGCCAGACACATAGCCTCTCTGTCACTTTCTTGAGGAATTAGTTAAATAATAACACTGCCTTGTCAAGGCAAAATTACTAGTTAAACTCTTGTATTCCTCTATGGCACACCCCACCCAACTCGGCTTCCAAGACGCAGCCTCACCTATCATAGAAGAACTCCTCCACTTTCACGATCATGCCCTTATAGCGGTACTTTTAATCAGTATGCTAGTCCTATATATTATTTCTGTTTTAATAACAACAAAACTCTCTAGCACCAATACAATTGATGCTCAAGAAATTGAAATGGTCTGAACAATCATGCCGGCCATTATCCTCATTGTAATTGCCCTCCCATCTCTTCGCATCCTTTATTTGATGGATGAAATTAGTAACCCAGATATAACCATCAAGACAATTGGACACCAGTGATACTGAAGTTATGAATATTCTGACTTTACTGACCTCAACTTCGACTCCTACATAATCCCAACCAAAGACCTAGAGCCCGGGCACTTCCGCCTCCTCGAAGTTGATAACCGAATAGTAACATCAATCGGAACAGCCGCACGAATCCTAATTACCGCTGAAGACGTCCTTCATTCCTGAGCCGTCCCTGCGCTAGGTGTAAAATCAGACGCAATTCCAGGCCGACTTAACCAAACTTCTTTTCTTATTCCCCACCCAGGAGTATATTATGGCCAATGTTCAGAAATTTGTGGAGCAAACCACAGTTTTATGCCAATTGTAGTAGAAGCCTTACCAGTTCCTGACTTTTTAAACTGAATTAATACCGCCCAAGACGCCTCATTAAGAAGCTGTAGGTTAGCAACAGCCTTTTAAGCTGTAGACAGGTGATTCCAACCACCCTTAGTGACATGCCCCAACTTAATCCAAGCCCCTGACTTCTTTATCTCCTCCTTGCATGATTCATTTTTTTTCTTCTGGCACCAAACAAAATTTTAGGCCACACTAATCTAAATGAGCCAAATACCAAAAATACAAAAATAACTAAATTTACCTGGACCTGACCATGACAATAGATCTGTTTAGCCAATTTGCCTCCTCAACCTCATTAGGTATTCCCCTTATTCTACTAGCCATACTAGTTCCATGACTCCTATTCCCGTCACATTCCACCCGGTGAGTTAGTAATCGTCTTTTAACTTCACAAAACTGATTCCTGACTTCATTCACTAAGCAAATCTTTTTACCTTTAAATTCTCCAGCCCATAAATGAGCCTTCCTTCTCACCTCTTTAATAGCATTCCTCCTGAGCATAAATTTACTAGGCCTACTCCCTTATACATTTACACCAACAACCCAGTTATCTATTAATCTCGGCCTAGCCCTCCCCCTTTGGCTCGCAACAGTTCTTGTAGGATTTCGCAATCAATTCAATCACTCACTAGCACATTTCCTTCCAGAAGGAACACCTACCCCACTTATTCCCGTTTTGATTATAATTGAAACTATTAGCTTATTTATCCGCCCCCTGGCCCTGGGAGTCCGACTTACCGCCAACCTCACTGCCGGACATCTTCTTATTCACTTGATTTCATCAGCCGTATCTGCAATCTTTTCCCTATCCCCCACAGCTTCTATATTAACCTTTGCCGTTCTTGTCCTATTAACTATTCTTGAAATCGCAGTAGCAATAATTCAGGCTTACGTCTTTGTTTTACTTCTAAGCCTGTACCTCCAAGAAAACACTTATGGCCCACCAAGCTCACGCTTTCCACATAGTTGACCCCAGTCCTTGGCCCTTAACAGGAGCCGCCGCCGCTTTTTTATTAACATCAGGTCTTGCCGCATGATTCCACTTTAATAACTTTATTATTCTAGCAATAGGCCTCACCCTAATACTCCTAACTATATATCAATGATGGCGAGATGTAGTTCGCGAAGGCACCTTTCAAGGTCATCATACTCCCCCAGTACAAAAGGGTCTTCGCTACGGTATAATCTTATTTATTACCTCTGAAGTATTTTTCTTCGTTGGCTTCTTCTGAGCATTCTACAACGCTAGCCTTGCTCCAACCCCTGAAGTTGGTGAATGCTGACCCCCGACCGGAATCACCCCATTTAGCCCGTTCGAAATTCCCCTTCTTAACACGGCAGTTCTTCTGGCCTCTGGGGTATCAGTTACTTGAGCCCACCATAGCATTATGCAAGCTGACCGAAAAGGGGCCCTCCAAGCCTTAGCTATCACAGTTACGCTAGGTCTCTATTTTACCCTCCTTCAAGCTATAGAGTATTACGAAGCCCCCTTTACCATTGCTGACGGAATTTACGGAACCACCTTTTTTGTAGCAACTGGCTTCCATGGTCTGCATGTTATTATTGGATCAATCTTTCTTATTACATGTTTTCTTCGTCAATTATTTTTTCACTTCACCTCACAACATCACTTTGGCTTTGAAGCCGCCGCATGATATTGACACTTTGTAGACGTTGTTTGACTTTTCCTCTATGTATCAATTTATTGATGAGGCTCATATTTTCTTAGTATAACTAGTACAGATGACTTCCAATCACCTAGCCTTGGTTAAAACCCGAGAGAAAATAATGTTACTATTCTTCTCCATTGCCTCTCTTCTCTCCGTTATCCTAGCTGCCGTGAGCTTCTGACTACCCCTTATTACCCCGGATACGGAAAAGCTTTCCCCCTATGAATGTGGCTTCGATCCCTTGGGGTCTGCCCGAACTCCATACTCCATACGGTTCTTTCTTGTAGCAATTTTATTTCTCCTGTTTGATCTAGAAATTGCCCTGCTTCTTCCTACCCCTTGAGCCATTCAACTACCCGATCCTCTCATAACCATCATCTGAGCCTCAATCATTGTCATCTTGTTAACCCTCGGCTTCATCTACGAGTGACTCCAAGGGGGCCTTGAATGAGCTGAATGAGGTGCTAGTCCAAAAAAGACAGCTGATTTCGGCTCAGCTAATTATGGTTTAAATCCATAGTACCTCTATGACCTTTCTTTTAATCATAATATTCACAATTGTACTTATAGGTTTATCCTTCCACCGCATACATCTCCTGTCAGCCCTCCTATGTCTGGAGGGCATAATATTAACCATTTTTATTGGGCTTAGCCTCTGGCCCAATCAACTGTCAATCACCCCCCTTATAGCCCCCCTAGTAATATTAACTATATCCGCCTGTGAGGCGGGATTGGGGTTATCTTTAATAGTTGCCACTGCTCGCTCCCACGGTAATGATAACCTAAAAACCCTCAATCTCCTGCAATGCTAATAATTATTTCTGCCTGACTTTCCGTGTTTTTTACAACTTTGTTGGCACCCCCTAAACATTTATGAACCCTAATTACTACCCAAGGCTTCTTTATTGCCTTCTTCTCAATGTCCTGGATTTTCCTCCAAGACTTTAACTTTTCTAATTCTTTATTTTTTATTGACAAGATCTCAGGACCCCTAGCCATCTTGACATGCTGGTTATTTCCTCTAACTATGTTAGCCAGTCAAAGTAAAATGTATCTAGAGCCTGTTAACCGACAACGAACTTATATTATTAATAGTACATTTCTACAACTCACCACCTTGCTAGCCTTTACATCCTCAGACCTAATACTTTTTTTTATTTTCTTCGAAGCCTCTCTAGTACCCACAATAATTATTATTACACGATGAGGCGCCCAAGAACGACGACTAGAAGCCGGCACATACTTAGCTTTTTATACTATACTGGGGGCAGTTCCACTAATAATTTGGCTTATCAAATTCTATTCTACACATGGCTCCTTATTACCTGCTCTTACTCATACCCTAAGCATCACCCAAGTTTCAACAAGTTACCCCGGCCTATTCTGAGCCACTTACAACGCCGCTTTTCTTGTTAAACTACCTATGTACTGCCTCCACCTATGACTTCCAAAAGCTCATGTTGAAGCCCCAATCGCAGGCTCTATAGTTCTAGCAGGAACTCTTCTAAAGCTTGGGGGCTATGGGATTCTTCGCACATCTACCCTACTCCAAGAAGATGCCCTTAATCAAACATTATTTATTATACTTATCGCTATTTTAGGTATTCTAGCCACAGCACTTCTCTGTCTGCGACAAACTGATTTAAAATCCTTAATTGCCATATCATCAGTAAGCCACATAAATCTAGTAGTTGCTGCCGCCCTAATCTCCTCCCCTTGAAGTTACTCAGGGGCAATAGCAATGATAATCGCCCACGGCCTAACCTCATCAGCTCTCTTCTGTCTTGCCAACACTACTTATGAACGCACAAATAGCCGAACAATAATTTTACTCCGAGGGGCCCTACTTATTTTTCCTCTTGCCGGAGCTTGATGGTTAACAATTATTCTATTTAATATAGCCTTACCCCCGTCAATTAATTTTGCAGGTGAAGTCCTCATCATAATTTCGCTCTACAATTGATCCCCCCTTGCCTTCCTAATAGTAGCCCTTAATCTAATCTTTACAACTGCATATACCCTTTATGTTCTTTGATCAACCCAACGAGGCTCTCTCCCCACTCATATTAAAACACTATTTCCATTCCAAATTCGAGAGCACCTTTTACTATTACTACATATTTTACCCGGCCTCCTGCTTATTCTTAAACCAGAACTAATCTTCTGTGGATATAGTTTAAGGAAAACCCTAGATTGTGATTCTAGAAATGGGGGTTAAACCCCTCCTGTCCACCGAGCCCGACTGGAGTAATGAGAACTGCTAATTCCTCACCACCATGGTTCAATTCCATGGCTCGCTCACACTTGTATTATTCCAAACACTAATATAAGACATGTTTACACTAAATGCAATAGCCTTTGCCGCAATAATTATTTCTATCCTCCTAATTGTTTATCCCCTAACAAACCCCGAATCTAAAACCTTCCACCTAAATGCTAAAAACGCAGTAAAAAATGCGTTCTTTGTTTCTCTTATCCCACTTCTACTTTTTGTATCTGAAGGACAGATGGACACTTCAGCTAATCTAAAGTGGTTTGATTTTGGACTTACTAACCTTTCCCTAACAACACAATTTGATAAATATTCTATTCTCTTTATTCCCGTTGCACTTCTCGTAACATGGAGTATCCTAGAATTTTCTACATGATATATGCACATTGACCCTAATATTGGGGGCTTCTTTAAATACCTGTTAATCTTTTTATTAGCCATAATTACGCTTGTCTCCGCAGGAAACCTCCTCCTTTTATTTATGGGATGGGAGGGTGTAGGAATTATATCTTTTCTACTAATCGGCTGGTATCACGCCCGAAGTAACGCCGCTGCAGCAGCACTACAGGCTGTTCTTTACAACCGTATCGGGGACATCGGCTTCCTACTTACATTCTGTTGATTAATAAAAAATGCCCAATCAGTAGAACTCCCCTTTATTCTCTCGATATACCCCTCTACAATTCTTCTTGTCGGCTTTATTGCTGCTGCAGCAAGTAAATCTGCTCAGTTTGGTCTTCACCCCTGACTTGCCTCAGCAATAGAAGGTCCCACCCCCGTATCTGCCCTGCTTCATTCTAGCACAATAGTAGTAGCCGGCATTTTTCTCCTTATCCGCATTCACCCCCTCCTGTCCCAAAACCAAACAACCCTTACAATTTGCCTCTGTCTGGGTGCTATTTCTACATTTTTTGCTGCTACTTGCGCTTTAGTTCAAAATGATATTAAAAAAATTATTGCTTACTCCACTTCCAGCCAACTCGGGCTAATAATAGTTGCAATCGGACTCAACTTCCCTTATCTTGCCTTCTTTCATATTTGTACTCATGCCTTCTTTAAAGCTATATTATTCCTATGTTCTGGCCTCATTATTCACTCTATTAATGATGAGCAAGACATCCGCAAAATAGGGGGTCTTCAACAAGCCCTCCCAATAACAACTACCTGCCTCTCTATCGGCAGCTTTGCCCTGATGGGTATTCCATTCCTTGCCGGCTTCTATTCTAAAGACGCTATTATTGAAGCAGCTAGTACATCCTACGCCAATTCTATAGCACTCACACTGACCCTTATTGCCACCGCTTTCACTGCCGTCTATAGTATGCGCCTAATCTATTTTGCCTCAATATTGTACCCACGAACAAACCCAGTCCTCTTGTATGATGAAAATGATGCCCGTGTATTAAATTCACTTACTCGTCTAGCTGTCGGAAGCGTTCTAGCCGGTCTTTTAATCTCTAATATTACTTTTCCGAATCATCCTATTACTCACACTATGCCCACCTTCATAAAACTAACAGCCCTAATTATTACACTCCTAGCTTTCGCTATTGCTTATGATCTTGCAAAAACATTCTGAACAACCCCTCCAACAAATTATGCCGCATCAAAAAAATATGACCCCTTATTTTATAATCAAATTGTTCACCGTTCCTCCTCGGACATTACCCTCAACTCAGCTGGACAAATCATCACTCACTTGATTGAGTCAATTTTGCTAAAAAAATTTGGCCCAGACCACATTGAAAAGACCCAACTGCAACCTATTAAAGTCACTCGAATCTCACAAACCGGCCTAATCAAAACATATCTATCGATTCTCTTTATTACCTTAATCTCTGCATTAATAATCTTACAGCTCGTAAGGTCCCCCCTCACTTGTACCCTCGTACCACCTCTAAGGCTACAAATAAAGTTAGCAACAACGCCCACCCACCAAAAAACAAAACTCACCCTCCATCACATAATAAATTTCCAATTCCCCACCACTCACCATGAACTGTCTCCAATCCGGCTCCGGAATACAAAAATTTTGTGTCCCCATGCTCTTTTTGTACACCCCAAAAAACTAACAGCAGAAAATTATATACGATAAGATAAATTATTACCACCCGACTCCCCCACGCCTCCGGATAAGGCTCTGCTACCAACGCAGCACAATAAGCGAACACCACTATTATTCCCCCTAGATATACTAAAAACAAAACTAGGGACAAAAAGCTAACCCCCCCCTTAATTAATACTAAACACCCAACCCCAGAACCCCCAACTAGACCTAGCGCAGCATAATAGGGAGAAGGGTTAGAAGCCACAGCCAATAACCCCACTAATAAACAAATTTCTATAATCATGTATTTCTGCCAGGGCTTTAACCTGGACCTATAGCTTGAAAAGCTATCGCTGTTATTCAACTACAAAAACTTATGGCCCCCACAATCCGAAAATCCCACCCCCTCCTTAAGATCATTAATGGATCTTTTATTGACCTCCCATCCCCAGCCAACATCTCTGTATGATGAAACTTCGGCTCCCTCCTAGGAGTCTGCCTAATCGCTCAAATCGCCACAGGCCTATTCTTGGCTATACACTACACAGCTGACACATCCCTCGCATTTTCATCTGTGGCCCATATCTGCCGAGACGTAAATAATGGCTGACTCCTCCGAAATTTACATGCCAACGGCGCATCTTTCTTCTTTATCTGCATCTACCTACACATCGGGCGAGGTCTATATTACGGCTCTTATCTATACAAAGAAACATGAAACATTGGCGTAATCCTCCTATTCTTAGTCATAGCTACAGCCTTTGTCGGCTATGTCCTACCATGAGGGCAAATATCATTCTGAGGCGCCACAGTAATCACTAACCTCTTGTCAGCCGCCCCCTATGTCGGCACCGACCTTGTCCAATGGATCTGGGGCGGGTTCTCAGTAGACAATGCCACTCTTACTCGATTCTTCACATTCCACTTCATCCTACCCTTTATCATTGCAGCTGCAAGCATGATTCATCTTTTGTTCCTTCACCAAACAGGGTCATCCAACCCTACCGGTCTCAACTCTAATCTCGACAAAATTACCTTCCACCCCTACTTTTCCTACAAAGACCTGCTAGGCTTCGCCATTATGCTCGGAGCCCTTGCAGCCCTCTCCACCTTCGCCCCCAACCTCCTGGGAGACCCAGACAACTTCACACCAGCTAACCCCCTCGTCACACCCCCCCACATTAAGCCAGAATGATATTTTCTATTTGCCTATGCCATCTTACGCTCGATTCCCAATAAATTAGGGGGAGTCCTGGCTCTCCTACTCTCCATTTTAGTCCTATTCCTCATGCCTATCATCCACACCTCCAAGCTACGCTCTCTCATGTTCCGCCCCATCGCAAAAACACTCTTTTGAGCCCTAATCGCTAATACAGCTATCCTCACGTGAATCGGCGGCCAACCCGTAGAAGACCCCTTTATCACCATCGGTCAAATCGCCTCCGGACTCTATTTTCTTATCTTTGTCCTCCTTGTCCCATCATTAGGCCTCCTTGAAAACAAGCTTCTTAAAATTTAAAACAACTGCCCCCGTCGCTATGTATATCGAGCATAAATTTATATGCCCCATATTAAGACGAACATGTATTTCTCCATAACATAAATGTATGCTTAATAACAGTATATGTATAATAATCATACATTTACATTTATACATATTAAGATGTACATTATATAAGATCACATAGAAATATGAATGATTAAAGACAATTAATGTATGATTAATAACATACTATGTATATAGTACATTAATTTATTTACCCCAAGCTTACCACATCCTTTACTTATGTCCATCTTACATTTTATTTACCTGACCAAAAATTTAAATCCCCACTATATGTATGGTACCCGCCCATATCATGACTACTTGATTGTACCTTCCCTTGTTAACGAATACGCAGATCATAATTCCTAAGTGAGTCCAACCGGTTGATCCTCATTGACAGAAATCCTTTATTCCTGTATACCTTGAACTTAATAATTTTAAAAATTTTACTACTTAAGAGTTACATCACACATTTACCCCTTTATTGAATGCTTCATTCATATTATCAAGGTAAGACCTTCCCTTGCTTAAAATCTAGCAGATCATCATAATAATACTTCATAATACCCTACTATGGACTGTCCATTTATACATAAACATATTAATTGCAAATATAATGATTTAACCATGAATCTGCCAGTCCAATACTCTTCATACTCAACTCGACGCAAAATTCATAAGCCCTATCGTACCCCCGTCAACCAGCCATGGAATCAGTCCTAGGGTGCCTCCAATCTTCTAAGGGACCTCGATTGTAGAGTTACAGCCCTGAACTTTCAGGAGGTATCTGACGGAACCGAATCTATGGACACACAGCGAAGAGACGCCCAACTTGCTTTTTAAAAGGTATCCCTTCTATGCGTTAAATACCTGGGTACAAGCTCAGGCCACTTAATGACAGCTAAGACTACTGGTATTTTTTTTTGGGGGGCCTTTCACCAGCTACTCACAGTGGGGACACGGCTTACGGTCAAGGTTAGGGACATATAGTCCAGGTACCATAATTTTACATGTCTCTTGTATGATGCATTTTAGTGAATGCTAGAATGACATATGAATGTCACTATCCCTGCTAATTCCCCCCTTTTCAACCGTAAAAATTTTTGCGGTTTTTTTTGCGACAACCCCCCCCTTTCCCCCCCCACAGCTTGTTTTCCTGTAGATTGCCTTGAAACCCCCCCCGAGACCAAGGTTTATAGGAGTTTAGCTCATGGAGCCCCCCGGGAATCCCTGTCGCCATTCCACGTTTTTTTGCGACAACCCCCCCCTTTCCCCCCCCCACAGCTTGTTTTCCTATAGATTGCCTTGAAACCCCCCCCGAGACCAAGGTTTATACAAATCTTGCTGTGAAGCCTCTAACCCGTTGCCGCACATACCTCCGCTTAGAAAAATCTAAGGCCCTATTTTACCACATCGCAACAGTACTCTGTAATGATATATACCTCTTGTAATGTATATATACCTCTTGTAATGTATATATACCTCTTGTAATGTATATATACCTCTTGTAATGTATATATACCTCTTGTAATGTATATATACCTCTTGTAATGTATATATACCTCTTGTAATGTATATATACCTCTTGTAATGTATATATACCTCTTGTAATGTATATATACCTCTTGTAATGTATATATACCTCTTGTAATGTATATATACCTCTTGTAATGTATATATACCTCTTGTAATGTATATATACCTCTTGTAATGTATATATACCTCTTGTAATGTATATATACCTCTTGTAATGTATATATACCTCTTGTAATGTATATATACCTCTTGTAATGTATATATACCTCTTGTAATGTATATATACCTCTTGTAATGTATATATACCTCTTGTAATGTATATATACCTCTTGTAATGTATATATACCTCTTGTAATGTATATATACCTCTTGTAATGTATATATACCTCTTGTAATGTATATATACCTCTTGTAATGTATTATATACCTCTCAAAGTGGTATATATACCTCTTGTAATGTATTATATACCTCTCAAAGTGGTATTATATACCTCTTGTAATGTTATTATATACCTCTCAAAGTGGTATTATATACCTCTTGTAATGTTATTATATACCTCTCAAAGTGGTATTATATACCTCTCAAAGTGGTATTATATACCTCTCAAAGTGGTATTATATACCTCTCAAAGTGGTATTATATACCTCTCAAAGTGGTATTATATACCTCTTGTAATGTTATTATATACCTCTCAAAGTGGTATTATATACCTCTCAAAGTGGTATTATATACCTCTTGTAATGTTATTATATACCTCTCAAAGTGGTATTATATACCTCTTGTAATGTTATTATATACCTCTCAAAGTGGTATTATATACCTCTTAAAGTGGTATCATATACCTCTCAAAGTGGTATTATATACCTCTTAAAGTGGTATCATATACCTCTCAAAGTGGTATTATATACCTCTTAAAGTGGTATCATATACCTCTTAAAGTGGTATCATATACCTCTTAAAGTGGTATCATATACCTCTGAGTATCAATACCTATGAGTATCAATACCTATGAGTGACTGCTACACACTATATTC